CAATCCTTTTTTTTCCAAGGCGAAGATTCAATCATTTACCCAACATCAAGGAACTATCGGTACGTTGTTGAATCAAAATAAGGAATGTAAGTCTTTGATAATTTTGTCATCATTCAATTGTTCTCGAGTTAGTTCATTCAACGTCAACGGTTTGAAATATAACAACGATGTGACAACATGGTTGGACCCCGTAAACCCAATAAGGGATTGGTTTGGCCCCTTAGGTACTATTGTACCTAAAATAGTGAATTTTTATTCATCTTTTCATTTAATAACTCATAATCAGATCTTGTTAAATAAATATTTGAAACTTGACAATTTGAAACAGACTTTCCAAGTACTTCAAGTATTTCATTGCTATATAATATTTGAAAATAAAAGGATTTATACGGGTGATGACATCATTTTGACTCCACTCTATTTATATTGGTACTTTATCGAAATAGATTTTTGGGAAGAGACATCCGCAATAATGAGCCTTGGGCAATTTCTTTGTGAAAATATATGTCTATTTCAAGATGGATCATACATAAAAAAATCAGGTCAAATTTTAATTATTGATATTGACTCTTTAGTTATAAGATCAGCTAAGCCCTATTTGGCTACTCCAGGAGCAACGGTTCATGGACATTATGGGGAAACCCTTTATGAAGGAGATACATTAGTTACATTTATATATGAAAAATCGCGATCTGGTGACATAACACAGGGTCTTCCAAAAGTGGAACAAATCTTAGAAGTGCGTTCGGTTGATTCAATATCGATGAACCTTGAAAGGAGAGTTGAAAGTTGGAACGAACATATACCAAAAATTCTTGGAATCCCCTGGGGATTCCTGATTGGAGCTGAGCTAACCATAGCCCAAAGTCGTATCTCTTTGGTTAATAAGATTCAAAAGGTTTATCGATCCCAGGGGGTGCAGATTCATAATAGACATATAGAGATTATTGTACGTCAAGTAACATCAAAGGTGTTGGTTTCAGAAGATGGAATGTCTAATGTTTTTTTACCTGGAGAATTAATCGGATTGTTGCGAGCGGAACGAGCAGGGCGTGCTTTGGACGAAGCAATCTGTTATAGGGCAATCTTATTGGGAATAACGAAGGCATCCCTGAATACTCAAAGTTTCATATCCGAAGCAAGTTTTCAAGAAACTGCTAGAGTTTTAGCAAAAGCTGCTCTACGAGGCCGTATTGATTGGTTGAAGGGCCTGAAAGAGAATGTTGTTCTGGGGGGGATTATCCCTGTCGGTACCGGATTCCAAAAATTAGTGTGCCACTCAAGGCAAGACAAGAACATTCATTTGGAAATCAAAAATAAAAATCTATTCGAGTTGGAAATGAGAGATATTTTGTTACATCATAGAGAATTTTTTTTTTCTTGCGTCCAAAACAATTTCCATGAGACACCAGAAAAATCATTTACGCGATTTCATAATTCCTAAGGTAAGGGTAGATTCATTCTTTCTTTTGACTTTCTATTTATTGATTTGGTAATAAATAAAATGAAATATTAATAATAAAAATGAATGGTTGGGGCTGTGTATCAACGGTCAATCCCGGCAGAAGGTTCCGTCGGAACAATTTTTTATTTGTTCAAAAAAAAAGAGAAAGTGCGGGAAAAAATGACAAGAAGATATTGGAACATCAATTTAGAAGAGATGATGGAAGCAGGAGTTCATTTTGGTCATGGTACTAAGAAATGGAATCCTAGAATGGCCCCTTACATCTCTGCAAAGCGTAAAGGTATTCATATTACAAATCTTACTAGAACTGCTCGTTTTTTATCAGAAGCCTGTGATTTAGTTTTTGATGCAGCAAGTGGGGGAAAAAATTTCTTAATAGTTGGTACCAAAAATAAAGCAGCGGATTCAGTAGCATCAGCTGCAATAAGGGCTCGATGTCATTATGTTAATAAAAAATGGCTTGGTGGTATGTCAACGAATTGGTCTACTACAGAAACGAGACTGCATAAGTTTAGGGATTTAAGAGCAGAACAAAAGATGGGGAAACTCGATGGTCTCCCCAAAAGAGATGCTGCAATGTTGAAGAGAAAATTATCTACTTTGCAAACATATCTGGGTGGGATCAAATATATGACGGGGTTGCCCGATATTGTAATCATCGTCGATCAGCAAGAAGAATATACGGCCCTTCGGGAATGTATCATTTTGGGGATTCCAACAATTTGTTTAATTGATACAAATTGTGACCCAGATCTCGCAGATATTTCGATTCCAGCCAACGATGACGCTATAGCTTCAATTCGATTGATTCTTAATAAATTAGTATCCGCAATTTGTAAGGGTCGTTCTAGCTATATAAGAAGTTGTTGATTATGATTATGTTATGATTAAGAATAATAAGATTAGTTAATTAGTCGGGAACTTCATAGATTTATTGAATTGGTTACTATTCTTTTCTTGGATTAAAAAAAAATGGGGATATTTATCTTTTTTTTATGTGATTTCTTGATATCCTAAATATATGATTAATGATTAAAGTAGAGATGAGTTGAGAAAGAGATGGTTGAATCAAAATAATTCCTTTTTTTAAGTTGATTTATATCCGAGGACAATATGAATGTTATACCATGTTCCATTAAAACGCTCAAAGGATTATATGATATATCAGGTGTAGAAGTAGGCCAACATTTATATTGGCAAATAGGAGGTTTACAAATTCATGCCCAAGTACTTATCACTTCTTGGGTCGTAATTGCTATCTTATTAGGTTCAGTCATCATAGCCGTTCGAAATCCACAAACCATTCCGACCGACGGTCAAAATTTCTTCGAATATGTTCTTGAATTTATTCGAGACTTGAGCAAGACTCAGATTGGAGAAGAATATGGTCCCTGGGTTCCCTTTATTGGAACTATGTTCCTATTTATTTTTGTTTCTAACTGGTCAGGTGCCCTTTTACCTTGGAAAGTCATACAGTTACCTCATGGGGAGTTAGCCGCCCCCACGAATGATATAAACACTACTGTTGCTTTAGCTTTACCGACGTCAGTGGCATATTTTTATGCGGGTCTTACCAAAAAAGGATTAGGTTATTTCGGGAAATACATTCAACCAACCCCAATACTTTTACCAATTAACATCCTAGAAGATTTCACAAAACCCCTATCTCTTAGTTTTCGACTTTTCGGGAATATATTGGCTGATGAATTAGTAGTTGTTGTTCTTGTTTCTTTAGTACCTTTAGTAGTTCCTATACCTGTTATGTTTCTTGGATTATTTACAAGTGGTATTCAAGCTCTTATTTTTGCAACTTTAGCCGCGGCTTATATAGGGGAATCCATGGAAGGTCATCATTGATTAGCTTTCGAAATAGTCTTTTTTTTTAGATTATCCCAATTCCGGAAATGCACGGTTCAAGATAATCTACTCGGTTCTTGGTTGGGGAACATAATAGATACAAATACGTATGTATATACGATTAGAGTTGTAGGGGGAAAGATAGACTTACGAAATTGTGAAAAAAAAAAAGATGGATTGGAGGGTCATGGTAGATATATGGTAATGTCTATAAGTCTGCCCAGACCCTGTATATCTTTCGAAGAAAGATTCTAGAATCCGATTCCATATAAAATATGGGTGGTTTACGTTATGAAAGAAACTAATGTATATGTGATATTAGATATATACTAGTTATATAAGGGTTATCCCTATCTAATTTATTATTTTCATTCGAAGTTTTTAGTTACTTCGACTCGATAGATTTGAATGATCAAATAAGTAATAATTCATTGGTTACTTGTATCATTAACTATTTTTTTTTTAGTATGAGGAACTTATCATGAATCCACTTATTTCTGCCGCTTCCGTTATTGCTGCTGGATTGGCCGTAGGGCTTGCTTCTATTGGGCCCGGAGTTGGTCAAGGTACTGCTGCGGGCCAAGCCGTAGAAGGTATTGCAAGACAACCGGAAGCAGAAGGTAAAATACGAGGTACTTTATTGCTGAGTCTAGCTTTTATGGAAGCTTTGACAATTTATGGGCTGGTCGTGGCATTAGCGCTTTTATTTGCGAATCCTTTTGTTTAATTGAATCCTAGAATTCAAATCAAAAAGTACGTTACATATTTTTTCTATTAACTCGTTGCCGTTGACTTCTGCGAATTATATCAACACTTTACTCCTAAATTATGTATTTGTTGAGACAATACCATACCCCGGGAAGGCCTGATTTGAGGATGAGGAATTAGTGGATTTGCCCGCTTTTTTCCTTCCCGTCTACTATGGAAAAGTTGTTTACTTTTATTTTAGGAATTCAACAAGGGAGATATTTCGCAATTGACATGAGACCTAAGACCTAACCCAATAAGATACTTATCGGAAACTTCAAAAAAGGGGGGGCGAGCGAAGTGATACAAAAAGAACTCTGTTCTTTGTTAGTCCTATCTATAAGAGGAGCACATATGAAAAATGTAACCGATTCTTTCCTTTCCTTGGGCCATTGGCCATCCGCCGGGAGTTTCGGGTTTAATACCGATATTTTAGCAACAAATCCAATAAATCTAAGTGTAGTGCTCGGTGTATTGATTTTTTTTGGAAAGGGAGTGTGTGCGAGTTGTATATTTCAAGAATAGGTTGGATCCAACCGGCTGCACTTTATTTCTAATTTATATTCTTTTTTTTATAGGATAAATAGGAAAAAAGTGCACGATCTCGGCGAATTACTTCTGAATAAATTAATAAATCATATGTAAGAACCATAGCATTTCGTGATTCATTGGTAAATAAACTCTGATTCTCTATCGACCGATAATGCGAGACTATTAACATGGTTAAAGCTAAACTGTTTGAAGTCCAGGCAAAACATGGTACTCTTTCTACCACTACGTTAGTACCGAACTATTTGAACAATGAATAGTTGGTAATTTATCCGATATAGAACACTCATATCGATAAAATGATTTGAACCATTTACTAGAAAAATGGGCACCTTGCCCTTTATTATCCAATGCCGAACCGACGACCTATGTATAAAAAAGA